CCACGAGAAATTGAACAAAAAGCTGCCGAATTGGCCTATTTCTTGCGTGTACCAATTGAAGTATTTTGATAATTGGAATTTATACATTATATCTTGTAACTTGTAAATTCTTTTTTTTATCTATTTGTCAATTAATCCTTCCTTGTTTTCTTTTGATCCCTTCTATACTATTATGGTCTTTAATGACCAAAAATTGGATTTCGTAATAATGATAACTAGCCAACTTTTGTTTTACCACTCATTTGGTTTGATTATCACAATATCTTTCCGTCAATTCTACTATTCCTGACTATGGATAATTAGTTCCATTTTTTCGAAATATTGGATATTTTGATAGAAAATAGAAAGGGAAGTTCTTTCATCTCAAAATCTGAATAATATTCATTACTTAATCCAATTTGCCCAATTGAGATATCTAAAAAGATATTTTTATTATTTCTTTATTCAAATCAATTTCTTAGTCTATTTCTGTATTCTTTCTAGATTCAAAGACTAACAAAAAAATGGATTCATACGCTCGATCCTTTGTATAGAACTCATGTGTGAAAGAATTATTAGATCGCATAGAGTCGACGAATGGGGTGGGTTGATTAACAATTCACTTCACAGATAGATGAAAAAATGACAAAAAAGAAAGCATTCACTCCTCTTTTCTATCTTGTATTTCTAGTATTTTTACCCTGGTGGGTTTCTCTCTCATTTAATAAAAATATCGAATCTTGGGTTACTAATTGGTGGAATCTCGGGAAATCCGAAATTTTCTTGAATGATATTCAAGAAAAGAGTATTGTAGAAAAATTCATAAAATTAGAGGAACTCCTTTTCTTGGAGGAAATGATCAAGGAATACTCGGAGATACATCTACAAAAACTTCATATCGGAATCCACATGGAAACGATCCAATTAATCAAGATACACAACGAGGATCGTATCCATACAATTTTGCACTTCTCGACAAATATAATCTGTTTTGTTATTCTAAGCGGTTATTCTATTTTGGGTAATGAGGAACTTGTAATTCTTAACTCTTGGACTCAGGAATTCCTATATAACTTAAGCGACACAGTCAAGGCTTTTTCTATTCTTTTATTAACTGATTTATGTATCGGATTCCATTCACCACACGGCTGGGAACTGATGATTGGTTCTGTCTACAAAGATTTTGGGTTTGTTCATAATGATCAAATCATATCTGGTCTTGTTTCCACTTTTCCAGTCATTCTCGATACTATTTTTAAATATTGGATTTTCCGTTATTTAAATCGTCTATCTCCATCACTTGTAGTTATTTATCATTCAATGAATGACTGATAAACTATATTAATCTAATCCGATTAGAACGTTTGTTACTTTGTAATTGTACATAAACAAGGCATTGAAAAACGTACATATTTCGGTTGTATTTCTACCGGATTTTTTCTATATTATTTTATTATTCCAGTAAATAGCAGAATCGTGGATAGGGAACTATACTAGCAACCTACCCAATTTATTGTAGAAATTTGGGGATTAATGATTGGACCATGCAAACTAGAAATACTTTTTCTTGGATAAAGGAACGGATTACTCGATCTATTTCCGTATCGCTTATGATATATATCATAACTTGGACATCCATTTCAAGTGCATATCCCATTTTTGCACAGCAGGGTTATGAAAATCCACGAGAAGCAACTGGGCGTATTGTATGTGCCAATTGTCATTTAGCTAATAAGCCCGTGGAGATTGAAGTTCCACAAGCAGTACTTCCTGATACTGTATTTGAAGCAGTAGTTCGAATTCCTTATGATATGCAACTGAAACAAGTTCTTGCTAATGGTAAAAAGGGGGGTTTGAATGTGGGGGCTGTTCTTATTTTACCAGAGGGGTTTGAATTAGCCCCTCCCGATCGTATTTCTCCGGAGCTGAAAGAAAAAATGGGCAATTTGTCTTTTCAGAACTATCGCCCCAATCAAAAAAATATTCTTGTGGTAGGCCCAGTCCCTGGTAAGAAATATAGTGAAATCACCTTTCCTATTCTTTCCCCCGACCCTTCTACTAAGAAGGACGTTCACTTTCTAAAATATCCTATATACATAGGTGGTAACAGGGGTCGGGGTCAGATTTATCCCGACGGGAGCAAGAGTAACAATACAGTTTATAATGCTACAGCAGCAGGTATAGTAAATAAAATAATACGAAAAGAGAAAGGGGGGTATGAAATAACCATAACAGATGCATCGGATGAACGTCAAGTGGTTGATATTATCCCTCCAGGACCAGAACTTCTTATTTCAGAGGGCGAATCTATCAAATTGGATCAACCATTAACGAGTAATCCTAATGTGGGTGGATTTGGTCAGGGAGATGCAGAAATAGTACTTCAAGACCCATTACGTGTTCAAGGCCTTTTGTTCTTCTTGGCATCTGTTATTTTGGCACAAATATTTTTGGTTCTTAAAAAGAAACAGTTTGAGAAGGTTCAATTGGCAGAAATGAATTTCTAGACTTCAAGTTCGTA